TAACTTGAGTAGGGCTCAGGGGAAGAGACAAGCAATTGAGGCGAATCTAGCTCTCAGACGAGCTAGGACACGAGTAGAGGCTATGAATGTTATTTCCTACTAGTCAAAAAGACATCAAAATAATCAAAAGAAGTTCTTTAGGGGTTCTTTATTATACACCACATTTTTATTCCGCCAATTGAACACAATCAAGTGTAGATGATACAACGAAAAAAAGAAGATGGGTAGAAAAACTTATTAGATATCATTGACTCTGGTATCTAATAAGTTCTACCTACTATTGGATTTGAACCAATGACTCCCGCCGTATGAAAGCAATACTCTAACCACTGAGTTAAGTAGGTTATTTATCATCACAAAAAAAGGACCCATCGCCTCGGGGATTATAGGTGGAATATTATTTCTAAGCAATACCAATCCGCTAACAGTAAACGGATCAGAGAACTATCATGTGGGATCCTATCTTGACAAGAAATTATCTATATGTTAAGATATCTATGACAAGGGCTATAGCTCAGTTAGGTAGAGCACCTCGTTTACACGTGCGCCAATGCTTTTCAAGGGAGCCCATTATGCAATGATCTTATTGAGAAATCGATGTCTTACTCCATAGATTCGAGAGAACAAGAGAACAATAGCCTGACAAATATTTGGTTCGGTTCAATTTGAGTGCGAATTCAAGTGCCAAATCAAATAGAACCCGCCATTGATTTGCTAATTGATAAGGTAAATACCCAGTCCATTCAATGCCAGGCTTAATGAGTATAAGGGACTCAAAAGAACCTCTTTTCGTCCTATGAACTTTTAGGTGTATGAAGTCTCATATTTGACTCTTGCAGCGGAGCGATAGAGATTCCATTTAACTTAGGTTGATCTAGGCCGGAGGCAGACCTAAGTCAAGGTAACCCTTCTTTGAAACACTTTGGTATTGCTCCTAGATCAGAATACAAATGATGAATCACAGAGCACATGGAGCCATCTTATTATCTTCCTGTAAAGAAAAAATATGGTGGACTAACTGATCTTTACATCAATCAGTTGATGAAAGAGCCCAATGCAACAAAATGCATGTTGGGTCTTTGAAACAGTTCGAATCATTTCGATAATAATCAGTTTGATCTGTTTTACCGAGAAGGTCTACGGTTCGAGTCCGTATAGCCCTAACACATTCCATTTTAGTTTAGTATAGTTTTCATTTCCTCATTAGTACTTGTTTATGGACTGACCGGTTCCTTTGCTCATAGAAATGAAAGCATTACCGCATGCTCATGTGAATACATAGGGACAGGAAAATAAAAACAATAATTCATTCCAATGGATGAATTACATATGACTTTTTTCTTGTCCATGATCAAAGAGTTACTGATATACTTTTGTTTTTATTTTGGTATACCCAATCTCAGTCAATTTATGAAGTGAAAATCATGACATGATCCTGTCTAAAAACTTCATCCCGACCCAACCAAATCGAATCCTAAGTTACTAAGTTACACGGATCTAGTACCTATTTCTTGGACTTGTATTTGTGGAAGTCCCCCGACTTCGACTAATTGCTTTTTGGCCGAACAACAACCCAAACCCAACTTGGTTGTTTCAAATATAATGCAGAGATAATGAATTGGTCCTTAATGTATCAACGTTCCTTCTTCTATATTCTATGAGTTGGGTTGGTTTGTGGATTTGGTCTCTCGAATTGTTCGAGAATGTGTGATTCTTTCTAGTAGAAGTATCTTATGTAGATCATTTATGATTCCACAGATTCTATCACTCTGCGCTATCTTTCATTGTGTAGTGTAAGTTTGCTCCAAAACAAACCCCCTTTTTGCAGCGAAACCTAACCCATCGGTTGGTCTTACTAAGTGTTATTGCCGTAACAAGTATTTTTGTTCATCCCCAATCGCGGTCTTTCTTTAGTACTCGATTCTTTTTATTTCTGAGAGGGTCCGGGGCGGGGGTATAGTACAGATTCCAAGTTTTCCATTTTTTTGTTTTGGTATAGAAAGATATGAGTTGTTATATGTAAAGGTTCCTAGCAACTCAACGGATTGAATCAAATCAATAAAGTAAGGAAAATAGAAATGAAATCTAGGACAAGGAAAGGGGATAAAATATAATCGTTCGATCTATTAGATTATGTTTACGTATTCCTATCGAATCAATAGAAGCAATGATTCTCCACCTGGATTTTAATGAAAAGAATACTTCGAGTAGAATATGCTAGAAATCCCTAGCCATTTTACCCATATGACTACTGCAAATTTTTCGTTTTGATTTGAAAAAAAAATGAAATAATATAATTTCATTTTCATTAATGAATTTGAAATTATATTATTTAAATTATATATAAAATGAACTATAAAAACATAGTTATACTAAATACGTACGATATTCTACGATATTATATTAATAGTTATACTAATACGATTACGATATTATTAGTATTATTTATTAGTATTATACTATTTTATATACTATTTTAAGTATAAGTATTTGTATTTAA